CCGGATCCCCCCCTACACAGGCAAATTGTTGATAAAACTCCAAAATAGCATTTTCTTTTGACCCAATCTTTTTTTTCTCTTTATCATTCGGGAAAGACAAGAAAATTTCAGGGTAACAAACATTATCTAGAATTTCTTTTATATTCAAACCCATAGCTGATGATAGAACTAGAATAGATATTTTTTGTTTTCTACTGACACGGGCCCATATCCTTGCTTTTCTATCAATTTCTAATTCCGATCTTCCCCCCCAATCTGATATTATAGTACTGGTATAGACAGAAATTCCGTTATGTTCCAATTCTGAACGGTAGTAAATACCGGGACTTTGCAATATTTGGTTGATCACAATTCGGTATATTCCATTTACTATAGAGGTTCCAAAAGAATTCATTATAGGAATGTTTCCAAGAAAAACGGTTTGTTCTTGCATATTTCTACCGGTTTTCCAAATTAAGACCGCGGGTACATATAATTCAGAAGAATATGTGAGTGATTCATACACAGCATCTCTTTCTTTTATCAAGGGCTCTGCCAATTGATATGTTTCCGCAAATAATTGAAATTCAATTTCTTGATCTCTATCTTCAATTTTTTGAAACTTTTTAAATTCTTCCGTCAAGCCCTGATTAATGAACCTACAAAATCCCTCAAATTGTATCTGACTAAATCCAGGTATTGTGGACATTCCCTCATTTCCATTCTGGAGCATCTTAATCTGAAGTTTCCTCTTTATTTAAAAAATCATCCCATTATTCTTATTGGCTTGGCTCACTATTCATCGAACCATACCGATCGATCTAGCAATGATGGAATGGGTATTATTGTTACTGAATCACATAAAATTTGAGCCAGATACAAATAGAAAGAAATGTAAATTGATAAAACATTCCTGGGGAAAATTCTGTCATATGGAATCTTTTATCGAATATAAAAATTATTGATTCAATTTCTACCTAATTCTTTTCTTATGATATTACAATTAGAGTACAGGGTACAAAAAAGAAAAAATCAATGAATTCGGGATTCAATCTGCTCTCTATGAATGAGATAAAAACAAAAGAATCGAGAACAGCATAGAGTTTCCCCTTTTTAGCACACACAATTGAATGTTCAAAAAGGAATTCGCAAATATTTTTTTTTAGTCTAATTTATAAAATAGAATGGAATCGCGTACGTAATAGTCATAGGAGTAATCTTTAGGAAGTACATGCCGATATAACTATCCATATATCACATCATTTATCATAATTGAACCTGGTGCAACATAGGTTAGGTCACACTCTATCATAATGTCTATATGTCTATTTTCTCTTCATATTCAATTAACAATTCAAGCACGATGATCCTATATAGGGATATGTGCATAAAAAAAAGACCCGGGCTCGGTATCCCGCGTATAAAAATTGATGTTCTGGGGTTTACATATACACATATATTTTATTATAATATAATTGAAAATGATTAGTCGTAAATTGGATTTTGCATTCATTAAGGGAATACAAATGGAGATACAAATTTCAGAGTTGTTCGCTAATTCAAAGTAAGAAAAGTAAGTAAGCGTAACTAAAGAATAATGAGTAAATAGTTAATGAAGTAAAAAGTGAATTATTTTAATTTGCCCTGCGTCTGTGACCGGGGCCGGGAATATTTTCACTTTTCTATAGATTTAATAGGTCTATAGAAAAGTGAAAAGAGAAGGTACATTTTTAAACGACGTGTGTTTTGAGAGAAAATCAATCAAATAAAAGAATATAAAAAAGATCTAAGAAAAAAGAGGAAATCTTTTTTGTAAAAGGATAAGTACAATGGGATTCAAGATCAAAAAAAAATAATAATAAGAAAGGAAAAAATTCAAATAAAAACGAGGAGAGGAATAGAATCTAAGAATATAGATAAAAATTTTATATATTTTAGATTTGGATGAAATTTGGCGGCATGGCCAAGTGGTAAGGCGGGGGACTGCAAATCCTTTATCCCCAGTTCGAATCTGGGTGTCGCCTGATCAACAAAAAAGACTTGGAATTTATTCATCATCCTATTGATCGAACTTGACGAATTCTTGCCCCGCAAAAGCATAGGCAAGGAACTAGGTCTTGATTTTGAGAACCCGTAGGGCCTATCTCTATCTATAAATGTCATCAAAATCTGGGTTATTAGTGTGGCTCAAACAGGTACCAATAAATCTGAAGCAAACCCATCTTCTTAATGATTGGTTTGGGCTATTCTGAATGGAATAAAATAAAAGAAAGAGTGAGAATTCATTTTAGACATCAGAACTATAATCGGAAGTCTTGGTATCTAAGGGTTCCTAAGAAACACTCCATTTTGACTCCTAAGGTTAAAGAAAGTATTCTAAAAAAGACCATAAAGAGAATTCTATACCTTTCTTAATAGTGTCTACTAACTATGTCTACAATGAAATTAGATTGGATAGGCTGATAGGAAATTCATTTAATAATTGTGGAAAGAACTAAAGATACTTTGTATCCAGAGCCAC